TAACTGGGAATGAATAAATAAGATCGGAAAGCAATAAATGAAGGGGTCCAATTCTATTTCTATTGTATCTAATGAATCTTGGGGTCTTTCTGCCCTTCAACTATAGATACTATAGATATAGAAGATCTCTACCTTTTTTTTACTTGCTTTGATTCTTTCAATCAGAACTTTCCTTTCTAATATGTATTATGTATAAAGTATTATACATTCTTTTTGAACGGGTGGACCCCCAACCTGAACAAAAACAGAGAGGGGTATAAAGGATGATTGCATTTTTTTACTTTTTTTACTAAAGATACATTTAATTTGAAGAATAGAAACTTATCAAAATTAATAAATCCTATGCCAAGAATCTGGTACGCACGAGGATTTACAGTCCTCTGCTTTACCAATGCTAAGAACCAGATTTGAACTGGTGACACGAGGATTTACAGTCCTCTGCTCTACCAACTGAGCTATCTCAGATTTGAATTGGTACGCACGAGGATTTACAGCCCTCTGCTTTACCAATGCCAAGAACCAGATTTGAACTGGTGACACGAGGATTTTCAGTCCTCTGCTCTACCAACTGAGCTATCCCGGCCATTACCGAAGTATCATTCTTATTTTATGCGATGACTTAGGTCTATGTCAATTAAAAGCAACGCAAAAGTAGTAAATGAGAAAAGTTTTGGACCGGGAATTTCTTGGATCTTCGAAAGGAAGACTTTCTAAATTTGCAAATAAAAAAATGATATAGATTCTAAATAATTCAAATCTATATTTATATTTATTTCTCATTTGATTTCTCATTTGTACGTGTATGATATATCCCACAAGACTTTTTTATATAATAAAAAAAAAAGAAATTAATTATATATAGTTTGTAAAGGCGTAGGATGAATGAAAAAAGATAATGAATTCTTGAATAACTAAAAAAGGTAAGGTGTCAAACAGACTGTTTGGGGGAGTAGAGTTGGGGATAGAGGGACTTGAACCCTCACGATTTTAAAAGTCAACGGATTTTCATCTTACTATAAATTTCATTGTTGTCAGTATTGACATGTAGAATGGGACTCTATCTTTATTCTCGTCCGATTAATCAGTTCCACCAAGGATCTATCAGACTATGAAGTGAATCATTTGATCAATACAAGGTAGTGAACTCCATTTGTTAGAACAGCTTCCATTGAGTCTCTGCACCTATCCCTTCTTTCTCGCTTTCTACACTTTGGTTTGTTCGCGTAAACCAGGATTTGGCTCAGGATTGCCCATTGTTAATTCCCGGGTTTCTCTGAATTTGAAAGTTATCACTTAGTAGGTTTCCATACCAAGGCTCAATCCAATTAAGTCCGTAGCGTCTACCAATTCCGCCATATCCCCTTTTTTGCTTTGAGATTAGGATCTCATTATGATGTCTTTCCACTTTTTCTTATGCCGAAACTTTTAAATTCATTACATATAGATACTTTTTTGATTTTTTTGATATCTTCTTTCAGTTTTTTTAGCCCCATCCATATTTATTTAGTCTAATCAACAAAGATTCTAGAAAGATTCTATCATTTTTGTATTTGTAATTCAATATGGTTATATATTACATAATATATATATATATATTATTCCTTTTCTCATCTTTATCTTCAATTTTAAGAAATAGTCGAACGGTCGATTCTTTTTTTTTTTTTTTACTTACATGAAAAGAAATTTATGATTATTATGGAAACTTATAATTCTACAATGTGCAATGGAAAAAGATTATAAGTCTACTTCGTAGATTTGAAATTCGAATAATTCTAACAAATTCTATTCTATAATATTAGAAATAAAAAATATTAGAAAGAAAATAAAAAGTAAAAAATAATAATAATAGCATGAGGTAAGAACAAAAAAAAAACAAGAATTTCAAATAAGATAAGATATAAGTTCACTAAAAAAAAAAAAAAGATTTCTGATCTAATTAAGATTTTATTATTTAGAAACTAATGAAATCAAAATTAGAAAGTCAATATATTGCTATATTCTATTAATTTAATTAAATAAGGTTATGTTTTAGTTATTTCAGCTATATTCTGTTCTAGAATATATAGAATATAATTCTAAATAGATAAGGAAAAATATGAATAGAATAGTTAATTGATACGATCTAGTAGTTTAGTGAATTTGTATGCATGCGCTATTTTATTTGAGCCCGCTTAGCTCAGAGGTTAGAGCATCGCATTTGTAATGCGATGGTCATCGGTTCGATTCCGATAGCCGGCTTTTGCATTTTTTTTTATATGATTTGAAATGTACTTTCAAAATCAAAGAAGATTGAAAAGACTTCTTTTGCCCCTTTTCCAAGAGTTACCACGCCATTTATATTATGTCATATAAACTTCCATATTTAGGAATATATATTGGGTAAGGGGGTTAGATCTTTGCAAAATAAATCAAGAAAATAAAGGAAAGTCTTTGTGATTTCTTTGATTGATATATATTGTATATACAATAAAAAAAATCTGTATATTCAGAGAATATATCTTCTGAGTCTTTGTATTCCAATAGTTTATTGGAGTGGATTTCACGTCATTTATCATTATCATTTAGTTCAGTTTAAATTTTGTTTAGTTTTGTACAATTTCAATAAAAAAAGGAGTCTTTATGTCACGTTACCGAGGGCCTCGTTTTAAAAAAATACGCCGTCTGGGGGCTTTACCGGGACTAACTAGTAAAAGACCTAGGGCAGGAAGCGATCCGCGAAACCAATCACGCTCCGGAAAAAAATCTCAATATCGTATTCGTTTAGAAGAAAAACAAAAATTGCGGTTTCATTATGGTCTTACAGAACGCCAATTACTTAAATATGTTCGTATCGCCGGAAAAGCCAAGGGGTCAACAGGTCAAGTTTTATTACAATTACTTGAAATGCGTTTGGATAACACCCTTTTTCGATTGGGTATGGCTTTGACTATTCCTCAAGCGCGTCAATTAGTTAACCATGGACATATTTTAGTTAATGGTCGTATAGTTGATATACCAAGTTATCGCTGCAAACCCCGAGATATTATTACAGTGAAGGATGAACAAAACTCTAGAACTTTGGTTCAAAATCTTCTTGATTCATCTGCCCCCGAGGAATTACCAAACCATCTGACTCTTCACACATTCCAATATGAAGGGTTAGTCAATCAAATAATAGATAGGAAATGCGTCGGTTTGAAAATAAATGAATTGCTTGTCGTAGAATATTACTCTCGACAGACTTAATAAACCTAAAAAAAGAAACCTAAAAAAAAAAAAACTAAAAACAAGAGTTCGGCCAACTCCCCTTTTCCCTCTTTTTTTATTAAAAAGGCACAAGGTAAGGGGTTTTGTCGCGGAATCTTTTTCCTATTCATGTATCATAGATTGGTAGGGAGGTTTGGATCCCTTGCTTGCTCTTCCCAGCATTTTAAATGTCGATTTAAATTTGATATCTATTCGTTTTTATTTGATTTGATACATTGTGGTCAATCACGTAAAATTGGTGAATTTGTTGAAAGTACGGAAAGGAAAGAGAGGGATTCGAACCCTCGGTAAACAAAAGTCTACATAACAGTTCCAATGTTACGCCTTCAACCACTCGGCCATCTCTCCGACATCAGGATTATGAATGAGTACCTGGGTGAATAGCGAGTTATTCGTCGTTTTTTAGATTATGGTTAATTTTTGACCGGAAAAATTGGAAGTAGATCGAAGGTTTTTTTATTTTAACGAGTTCGCTTTTATGTTAGTTCGTACTATAAAATTCCTTTGTTTGTGAGAAAAATTTCTCACAAAAGAAAAGGTAAAGGAAATAAAAAGAGTTATAGAATGGATTACTACCTATGCCAAGATCGCGTATAAATGGAAATTTTATTGATAAAACCTTTACAATTGTAGCCGATATCTTATTACGAGTCATTCCGACAACTTCCGGAGAAAAAGAGGCATTTACTTATTACAGAGATGGTGCGATTTGGATTTGATTATAATTATTTTTTTTTCTCGCCGATTTGGAATAGAAATAAAAACGAGTATTGAAAAAAATCTACGCTTTTGAAGGTGAAGTTTATAATATAAAAAAAGCAATCCCTTCTGTCATGTATCCACGATTAATGCAGCCTTAGATGCTTCAATTGTAAATTCTAGTATTGAGCAAAAGGTTTTTACCTATGGTTCCCGTATTACAGATCAATCCTACTACACTAATACAATATACGAATAGGAGGCATAGGGGAAGAAGCACTACGCTGAGAAATCAACAACACGAAAACTTTCTTCAAAATGATTCCTTTTCTTTCTTCTTCTTTGGGATTGGGACTAATTCAAATGGTTGGAACCATAAACATCCATCTCGTTCGTACTTTGGATACCCGTATAACCATAGAAGACTGTTGAAGTGACTAATTCCTGGAAATTGAGGGGCGTTGAGAACAAAGCAATTTTTAGAGTTTCCTTTTTTTATTTTTATCTAGTATGAACCCACTTGGTAGTAAGAAAAGATCTTTTGCAAGAAGGTTGGCTAGGGATTTCTTGTAAAAACATTAGCCCCGCTTAGTTCATAATGACATCAAATTTTTCCATCTATTATTTTCATTATGCACCTAAAGGAGGAGCCGTATGAGATGAAAATCTCACATACGGTTCTGAAACGGAGAATTCGTTAAAGCGAATGACGACCGTAACGGATGTCGGCTCAATCTGAAGGAAATTATGCGGAAGCATTACAGAATTATTATGAAGCTATGCGACTAGAAATTGACCCCTATGATCGAAGTTATATACTCTATAATATAGGCCTTATCCACACAAGTAATGGGGAACATACCAAAGCTTTAGAATATTATTTTCGGGCATTAGAACGAAACCCCTTTTTACCACAAGCTTTTAATAATATGGCTGTGATCTGTCATTACGTGCGACTATCTCCACTATAGAAAAAAAGAACGAACAGCTAGTCAATGAAATACTAGAAACATAAAAAAGGGCTTTCTACATAAGCATCGTACAAAACGATTATT